TTCTACACCCCATGCCGGATTTACAGGTTGTACTTTTCCCGTTAGCCCATATGGATCGGACACCCATATTCCAGGACCATACGAGCCCGTTACATGAAATGCACCAAAACCAAAACAAGCCACTCCTGAAAGAAATAAATGAATTCCAAAGATCTTGGGCAAATCCAAAGAAGGTTTTCCTGTGCGTTCATCGCAAAATATTTCTAGATCCCAATATACCCAATGACAGATAGCTGTCAAAAAGCATAAACCAGAAAACACAATATGTGCACCAGCTACACCTTCATAACTCCAAATACCCGGATTCGTTGCAGTACCCCCTGTGATACTCCAACCACCCCACGAATTGGTAATTCCTAAACGAGTCATGAAGGGTATAACAAACATACCCTGTCTCCACATTGGATCAAGAATGGGGTCAGAAGGATCAAAAACTGCTAATTCATACAGAGCCATCGAACCGGCCCAACCAGCAACCAGAGCTGTATGCATTATATGAACAGAAAGCAACCGGCCGGGATCATTCAATACAACAGTATGAACACGATACCAAGGCAAACCCATGGAAATACCCCTTTATCAAAGATAAATAGACACTATGTAACTTTATTGCATTGGAAAAGACTGTACTATGACTATTCTATGTACCTCCCTTGTTCAGTGGATTGTTTCCGAACAGGGGCTATGTGTTCTATTCTGTTGGTAATAAAATAATGGAACAACTCTGTTCGTAGGAACAAGAACAAAGAGAAGCAGATTTTTTCTATACTCGATAAGTACCAATACGCAATGGGGGTTGATACCATTTTCTCTGATCGAATGCGTACATACTTATTCATCGCCCTATTCATAAAAATTTGACTTTATTCATTCGGCTTTTCTTTATGATTTTTTCTAATCTATGGATAAAATAAATACGAGCTAAAAGCCAATATATATTATAAAGACAATAAAATAGAAAGACAATAAAATCATTTTGTTACGTTTCCACATCAAAGCGAAATACAGTACTTAGTTCTTTTTTCTTTCATTTAATGCCTATTGGTGTTCCAAAAGTACCTTTTCGAAGTCCTGGAGAGGAAGATGCATCTTGGATTGACGTATAGTGCGGCTTGTCAGACATATTGGGTCATATGGGATTTTATTTTCCCGTTTTCTCCCCCGATCGAGATATCCTCTGTTTCGCCCAACAAAGATTCAGCGAATCATCAGAAATTTTGAGCGTGAAGTTCAATTAGATCCGATCCATTTTAGGGGATTAATATTACATTGCTTCGAATAATTTATGGTTGATTTGGTTGGACTAAAAAATGAAGTATCCAGGCTCTGTTTAGAAAAAACCAATTGATTGGTAATATATCTACGATTCCTAGTTTTAGAATAAATGATTCCTATTTGGCTTATTTGTCAAGCCAGTTAGTGTTAATAAATATTTGGTAAGAAGGTATGAAATACATTAACAAGGGGGCAGAAAGTCGTAATAAAAAGAAATGGTAATGGAGGCCTTTGTCCTATATGTACAAATAAAACTCGGGCAAATCTTTACCCAGAGTAGAGCATAAACCTAAGAAGATGAAAGAGACCCAATCAGTAACAAGAAAATACCATAGAGATTTGGATTGAATCTCGATGAAACAATACATCAATGAGAAGTTAATTCGATGAGTTTAGTGACTTATTATATTTATTTTAGTTAAAATGTAATTTATATTGAATTATTATTTAATTTAGTAAAAATAAAATAAAGTAGTCAAAACTCGTATCTATTGAAGAAGAAAAACCCTTTCGTTAGAAGACAGAAAGATCCTGTTATGAGAAAAGAAAGAGGACTGGAATCTATACATTGATTCGTTTTTTTTTTGTTTTCGCCATTTTTTTGAACCGTATGCATCAAAAGGTGCATGTACGGTTTCTAAGGGATACACTTGGACCCTAATCAACCGACTTTATCGAGAAAGAATACTTTTTTTAGGCCAAGGAGTTGATAGCGAGATCTCAAATCAACTTATTGGTCTTATGATATATCTCAGTATCGAAGATGATACCAAAGATCTGTATTTGTTTATAAACTCTCCCGGGGGATGGGTAATACCCGGAATAGCTATTTATGATACTATGCAATTTGTGCGCCCAGATGTCCACACAATATGCATGGGGTTAGCCGCCTCAATGGGCTCCTTTATCCTGGTCGGAGGAGAAATTACCAAACGTTTAGCATTCCCTCACGCTTGGCGCCAATGGGTTTTTTGAGATAAAAAAACAAAAAAGAAGACTATGCCTTCGCCCTATGAAATATGAATATTAAGTAGTAATAGTAGCATGGCACTTCGAATTCGATATGATAAATTTTTGCATTGTCAACAAATTAGATTATATATCGAGAGGGTAGTATGAGATAAAGGATATTTCCGATTTTCTCTTATTTTATTTATCGGGTGTCCAGCTCAGCGTCACAAGCTCTTTTGTTTTTTTTGGATCTTAACACTATTTATATTATGTAACGAGTAGGAAAAAAACAAGATTTTTACTTATTTGATTTGATTGGATCAAAAAGAAACTTTGGGATTGCTGAATTACCGACCAAAAAATAATAAAATAATACAAATGAAATTAATATATTAAGTATTAAGATTAAGGCAACGGGGCCATCATAGTATTTTTAACTCCTACAAAAAGAAGGGTGGCATTTTGATCATTTAACCATCTGGGTCTAATATATTCTTCTCTTTCTTCAATGGAGGGGAGAGGTCAATTTGAGTGTAGAGCCGTATGCATATGCAATGTACAAAAGATGCCCGTACGGTTGTTTAATTCTATCTTTTTCCTATTATTTTTTATCTTTCTTTTCTCTTCACTTCATGATCATCCTGCGAGATAGAGGGACCTTTTATTATGTTATGTTGTATCATCAGGGTAATGATCCATCAACCTGCCAGTGCGTTTTATGAGGCACAAACGGGAGAATTTGTCCTGGAAGCGGAAGAACTGCTCAAACTACGCGAAATCCTCACAAGGGTTTATGTACAAAGAACCGGAAAACCCTTATGGGTTGTATCTGAAGACATGGAAAGAGATGCTTTTATGTCTGCAACAGAAGCACAAGTTTATGGAATTGTCGATCTTGTAGCAATTGAAGGAAAATAACATGGATTTCACGCAAATCTATGATTTGTGATTTTATCTCTGAGTTTATTTAAAGGAATTCATAATCATCCGGTTAAGATCAATCTAAACCAGTCCATTATGTATACAATTCAGTATGCCAACTATTAAACAACTTATTAGAAATACAAGACAGCCAATCAGAAATGTCACGAAATCCCCCGCTCTTCGGGGATGCCCTCAGCGTCGAGGAACATGTACTCGGGTGTATGCGCGACTCGTTTAGATCATATCATGAGCTGGCACAAAAGCCATTTCCAGTATCAATGATCAATACCGGGGGATAGGATCGATTTTATTATTTTTTTAAATAGTGAATGTAGCCCCCCATTTGATTATGGATGAATTTTATGGTTTCCCCCAGCCAAATCCAATCAAATCAAGATGAGAAGCCATTTTCCATTGGTAACAAATGGTTATCCATTAAGCGGAGGAAAGCTTATTTAAAAAGCATAAAGATTGGGTTCCTGCTCTGGCAAGAACGGACTAAGAGGGTCAACTACTCAGCTAATTTTCATAATTAAATACCGTTACTGTATAGTTAGATCTCGTTGTGAAAGACCTATTACTGGCTAATTCATGGGTAGAGCCAAAAAGGATGAACTATACAAGTTACCAATACCGTTGATGAAATGAAGGAAGGGCTCCGGTGTATAGAGAAGACCTCAGCGTTTAAGAAGTCACCATAGAAACGATGGAACCCACTATTTCTTTCTCTTTATCCATTTATAGTTTTTATTTACTCTATTTTTTACACTTATCGCAGAATACAATTTCTTATTTCGTAGCGAAATGCCTAAAAAAAACAAAAAAAAATAGTGGTTGGGAAGGTTATAGCAGCCAAAGCCAGTGGAATTTTTATTTTATACATTGGAAACATCCGTTTTGTTATTACTAAATTAGGAAAGGCTAAAAGACTAACTGAAAGAAAAGAAATCAAATCAATTAGTTATTTGTCAAAGTTTCATCTATTCAATGACTAGAATTAGACGGGGATATATAGCTCGGAGACGTAGAACAAAAATTCGTTTATTCGCGTCAAGCTTTCGGGGGGCCCATTCAAGACTTACTCGAACTATTACTCAACAGAAAATAAGAGCTTTAGTTTCGGCTCAGCGGGATCGGGATAGTAAAAAAAGAAATTTTCGTCTTTTGTGGATCATTCGGATAAACGCAGCAATTCGCGAAAGGGTCGTATCCTATAGTTATAGTCAATTTATACATAATCTACACAAGAAACGGTTGCTTATTAATCGTAAAATACTTGCACAAATAGCTATATCAAACAGGACTTGTTTTTCCATGATTGCGAATGAGATAATAAAAGAAGTAGATTATAAAGAATCTACCGGAATAATTTAAAAAGGGGTTTCCCGGAGTTCATTCCCCGGGAAGGTCGAATCCAAATTCCTATGATAAATATAGGCTTTAGGATAAAATATGCTTAAAGTAGTCAAAATGAATGAACGCATTCAATAAAAAAAGCTTTCGCCGATTTGTTTTTTTCTTACCACACGATAATCAAATCTAGATCGTCGAAAAAACACTAATCCGCGTTTGAGTTCGGATTAAAATTATGACGAGTCGAGTCAAGTAACCCTATTTATTTCTTATTTCTGGTTCGAAGACCAGTAGTTCTAGCAGTCGACTCGTCGGTTCTTTCAAATTGTTTTTCATTATTCAGAAAGGGTAACAAAGATAAAATGCGGGCTTGTTTTATAGAAATAGTTATTAATCGTTGTTGTTTCAAGGTTAATTTATTCACCCGTCTAGATAATATTTTTCCTTGTTCACTAATAAATCGACTAATTAAACTCATGTTTCTATAATCAATTCGATCCCCCGATTGAATCGGGGGCAAACGCCTACGAAAAGATCGCTTCGATTTAAGAAAAGATCGCTTGGATTTATCCATGGTTTGTTTGTTTTTGTTTATTCCTTATCTCGAAAATTCGATTTCCTATTTCTTAATTCATTTTATTTTAAAGTTAAAGCTACTCTAATTAAAATCGAATTTAGTTATTTTATATCCCCTTCCTTGAAAGGGTAACATACAGACACTCAGTTAGATCTATTTCTTTATCTCCCCATGAATCGTATGCTTGTAACAATAAGGGCAGAATTTTTTCAATTCTAATCGATTAGGCTTATTGTGGCAGTTCTTTTGAGTAGTATATCTGGAAATGCCCCCGATATAATAACTAATAACGCTTTTTCGAACACAACTGTTACATTCCAAAATTGCCGTTACTCGTACATCTTTACCCTTTGCCATGAATCCTCCGTTGGGTTTTTTAGTTACTCATATGTTCGATTCCAAACGAAGGAAGGAAAAAATAGAAGTTAATAACTTTAAATCCAATTATAACAACTATAGTAAATCAAAGTCATAGTAAAATAATAAGTAATACCAAAATTTCCAAATTCTATTTCAAATCGAAGTGCAGTCCAGTTTTCGTTTAAATGTCTTGGAATACCTTTTCCTTATATTATGCGCAGTTTCGATTCTACCCCCATCTCCCTATGATGAAATTAATATTCATTTACATTTAATTCGAGAATTCGAACTTGAACTCAAGTCTCGCAGATGTTCGCTTTTCCTTTTTCTCTTTCCTTCCTTAGTTGAATTAGTTGAAAAAGGGAAAAGGGCGAAAAGCGGAGACGGGGGGGGGTTAGTCACGGATATTTGATTGCATCTTCAATTTTCAACTATAATGAAAAAAAGGGGAATGTCAACGCATCCGGAAAAAAACGATTAATCTCTATCAATAGACCTGCTAAAGCCCCGAACCAAAGTGTACTTAGTACTGGTGCCACGGAGAGATATGTTTTGAAATCTCGCATTGAAAAACCTCCCTTTTTTTTTTTTATATTTTAATTTCATTTTATGTATTACAATTTTATGTATTACAATAAAGATAATGCATATATGATCAGACGCATATGGAGTTAAAGACCAGTTAGAGTTATACTTAATTTAAACTTAAGTTAAATTTAATTGTACAACGATCTGTTAAATAAGATTTTGCCTTTTTGCAAAACCTTAAAACTAAAAAAACATCTTGCCGAGCACTTACGAAAAATACAATAATCATTTAGTTTTGTATATAATATTAACTTAAATAAAATAATAGGTTAAATGAGACCAAAAAAAAGACTAAAAGGGAAGAAATTTATGTATATGAACGAACGAAATAACAATTGAAAAACAAGACAGTAATTCTATACAATGACACTGTAAAACAATGGAAGGGATGTGGCGCAGCTTGGTAGCGCGTTTGTTTTGGGTACAAAATGTCACGGGTTCAAATCCTGTCATCCCTAGCCATTACTGCCCAAAGTATCAGTAATGGGGGATCAACTGAGATCGATTCAAATTAGACATAACTTTCATTTTTATGCTACTATCCATAAATCCCCTTTTTTCTATTTTTTTATATTTATAGGCTATTCGGATAAGAAAGCGCTCTTAGTTCAGTTCGGTAGAACGTGGGTCTCCAAAACCCGATGTCGTAGGTTCAAATCCTACAGAGCGTGATTGTTTAGTCTTAGGGCAAAATTAGACTGAGCTAGATTCAGTAATGTGCACAGCAATAGAAATTTGACCTCCTGTCTATTACTATTAAAAAAAGGAGGAGGTCAATCAAAAAAAGAGCATAGTAATTAATCAAAGGTCTAACTGATCACCACGCCTGTATTGTAAATATGCAGTTACAAATAATCCAGCCAAAGTAATAGGAATTAGACCTAACACGATTCCAAATAGAAAAACTTCAATCATTTCAATTTGTTTGAAAGAAAAAGAGGAATATCTATACCTAAATATTAATACGAATTGATATGAATCTCAATGACCGGCAGTTTACAATTGGGATGATAAGTAATTCTCGAATAAACAAAACATCACATAAGGATTTCTTTTTATGTTTATGAATTGCTCATTTCAAATATTAATTTTAAATAAGTCGTATTTTGCTCAAACCAATAAATAGAGCTGAGGTTATAGTTAAAGCTGCTAGTAGAAAACCAAAATAACTAATTAGAGTAAGCATTAACGGGATAAATGAAATAGGGTTTTTATACATATGTTTAGAAGGCATTTACCTAAATTTCCATTTTGCAAAATAAGAGGGTTTTTATGTGTTTCATTTTTTCTTTTGTCTTGTGACCTTGACGCAGAAATTGAAGTATAGGGCTTGAATAAACTTAAAAAAAAAAATAATTAATCATCAATAGGAAACTATACTATATATGGCAAGTATTGTTTCCCTCTACTTGGGATATTTTTTTTCATTTGTTAGATGCTGTACACTGCTGATCCTGTTCTTGTCATCATCACACTTACTTGTCACAGACATCCAAAACCTAGATTAGAAGTTTAGAACTGCCACGAGTTATAATTACCCCCTGCCACTTATGGATTTTGTATGAGAATCTTGCAGGAGCTATAAATTTATTATAAAACTCCAATGGAGATCATGACATCCATCATACACAATCTGAGATTTCATTTGCACATTGCAATGTAGCGTTACAGCAATTACTTTTTCCTTTTTCTCCCAATCAACATCACTAATCTAGGACACTCAAGTGTTAATTGGGCTTATAAGCTTTTATGCTATAATCATGCTATTTCTATCTTGCTACTATTATATGGTTTGTATATAGAGGAAGAATAAGGAAAAAAAAACCCAAATGACAGGAAACAAAATCTGGGCAGCAAAATATTAGGCAAACACATAAATATTTACTATTGTAAAACACACACATGTATATAGGCTATAATTAAGGAATAACATTAAAAAATAAGAGGATACCTATTTCTTTAAAATAACAAAAAATTCCAACAAAAAAATTACTTCTAAAACTACGAACGGAAATCTCTGGATCTCACATCTATTTAAAGTATGGGAATATAATAACGTAGGCTAAGAATAGAATAATCTCTTGTATTAGAAAAATTTTCTATTGAATGGAGCATCATTTTCCATCAACAAAGAAAGAAAAAGGAAAGCAAAAAAGAAATTATTTAACACTTCCTGATTAAAATTGCGTTGCTATGTCAGAAGAAAGATAATTATACTGATTCGGTATACTCTAAAGACGCCATCGGTACAATATTGACGATCTCACTAAAATTATATTTCAGTGAATTGACATTTACTGATCTCATTTTTTACGGAATCAACCCCCTTGACTGTACAAGAATATGTGGAGCTCAGCATGTCTGGAAGCACAGGAGAACGTTCTTTTGCGGATATTATTACCAGTATTCGATACTGGGTCATTCATAGCATTACTATACCTTCCCTTTTCATTGCGGGTTGGCTATTCGTCAGCACCGGTTTAGCTTATGATGTGTTTGGAAGCCCTAGGCCAAACGAGTATTTCACAGAAAACCGACAGGGAATTCCATTAATAACTGGCCGTTTTGATCCTTTGGAACAACTTGATGAATTTAGTAGATCTTTTCTTTTTAGGAGGCCCTAATGACTATAGATCGAACCTACCCAATTTTTACAGTACGATGGTTGGCTGTTCACGGACTGGCTGTCCCTACTGTCTTCTTTTTGGGATCCATATCAGCAATGCAGTTCATCCAACGATAAACCTCTATCCGAATTTTATAACTATGACACAATCAAACCCGAACGAACAAAACGTTGAATTGAATCGTACCAGTTTATACTGGGGGTTATTACTCATTTTTGTACTTGCGGTTTTATTTTCCAATTATTTCTTTAATTAAGAAAATGAAAGAGAATCAATAATAATTCTAGCTATTCTCTTAGCGCATTCGGAAGGATCTCAGCTACTAATTATCCATGACTGTTTATGTCTCTAGCACGAACACTTGATGAAATACGGAGTGAAGTGGGGTAAATGGCCGATACTACTGGAAGAATTCCTCTTTGGATAATAGGTACTGTAACTGGTATTCTTGTGATCGGGTTAATAGGTGTTTTCTTTTATGGTTCATATTCCGGATTGGGTTCATCCCTCTAGTAATCGACTGAATTGAGTTATAGACATGAGAGCGTAAGAACTCGGCGGGATTCCCCTCTTTCTTTGTCTGATTTGAGGGGGACGTACCCGTTGAGTTCTTAAGAATCATACTCTATTTTTCTATTTGTTTTCGTCTAACTGACAAAATGGAGTTCCCTTTCGGATGTTGCAAAAACTTCAGTTTTCAGTTGGATAATGTTTTTGAAAAATGAACTTCATTAATTGATTCAAAACACCCGCCCCTTGACAGTATCTATCGGTACTTTCATTTCAAAGTTAGAAGAAAGAAGGAATCGCTCAATTCCTTGGAACATAGAATATACATTTTCTTAGATTCGATATTGTGTAAATACTTTGTCTATTTATACTAATATTTATACTAATTGAAAATTTTTCTAATTTTATACTAAGTCCTATTTAATTAAGAAAATTCCCCCTCTTGTTTTTTTATTTGCCCACTACCTCACCTCTTATACTTCTATTATCTCGTAATAATAGGAATCATTGAAGAACGGGATCAAGAATCATTACTCTTTCGACACAAGAAAGGGACTTTTCGAAACCCCTTCTTGTGTCGAAGACTACTCGCAAGACGAAGACTCTTTCCTAGCATTATGCGTTTCCCGCATTTATCCGTTCTATATAACCGATTCCTTCTTTACTTCTGTCTAATATCGAATCCAATTGGATTCGATTTTGAATCGAAAACAAAACTATTGATACATTTTATCACATTGAAAGATGGCAATAGTAAGATAACCACACCATCCCAATTTGCATAACATAAAAAAGTCAAGAGGGAGAAAGCCCCACACAACAGTCTTCTTAAAAATCTACATATTATGACTAGCAATGCAATACACTAAATTCCCAGCATCTCCATCTCATCTAGTTCTAGTAGAAAAAGTATAAACAAGCAAAGTCGCTAAATCCTCAAGTCTAGAAATTCATTTCAGCCAATTGAACCTTCTCGAACTGTTTCTTTTTAAGAACCAAAAAGATTTGTGCTAAAATAACAGATGCGAAGAAGAACAAAAGGCCTTGGACACGCAATGGGTCTTGAAGTACTATTTCTGCATCCCCTTGACCAAATCCGCCCACATTCGGATTACTCGTTAATGGTTGATCAAATTTGATGGATTCGCCCTCTGAAACAAGAAGTTCTGGTCCTGGAGGGATAATATCAACCACTTGACGCCCACCCGTATCTGTTATGGTTATTTCATACCCCCCCTTTTCTTTTCGTATGATTTTGCTTACTATACCCGCCGCTGTAGCATTATAAATTGTATTGTTACTCTTACTCCCGTCGGGATAAATCTGACCCCGTCCCCTGTTACCGCCCACGTATATAGGATATTTTAAAAAGTAAATATCTTTCTTAGTGGCAGGGTCGGGGGAAAGAATAGGAAAGGTGATTTCACTATATTTCTGACCGGGGACGGGTCCTATCACAAGAATATTTTTTTTATTGGGTCGATAGCTCTGAAAAGACAAATTGCCTATCTTTTCTTTAATCTCTGGAGAAATACGATCGGAGGGGGCTAATTCAAACCCTTCCGGTAAAATAAGAACAGCTCCTACATTCAAACCCCCCTTTTTACCATTAGCAAGAACTTGTTTCAGTTGCATATCATAAGGAATTCGAACAACTGCTTCAAATACAGTATCGGGAAGTACCGCCTGTGGAACCTCAATATCGACGGGCTTACTTGCTAAATGGCAATTGGCACAGACAATACGCCCAGTCGCTTCTCGTGGATTTTCATAACCCTGTTGTGCAAAAATAGGATACGCATTTGAAACGGCTGTCCGAGTTATGATATATATCATGAGCGATACGGAAATAGATCGAGTAATCTGCTTCTTTATCCAATAAAAAGTCTTTCTAGTTTCCATGGTCCAATCTTGATTCCAAATTTTCTACAATAAATGGGGTAAGTCGCTAGTATAGTTTCCTATCCACGATTCTGCTAGTTACTGGGGAATAAGTTAAATGGAATAATATTTTATTGGCATAATATAAGATAAACCCCCCAATGGGTCGAAATAGAAAGCGTAAGCCCGATTTTTAATGATTTATTTAGGTAGAACTACAAAGTAACAAATGCTCTAATTAGATTAATATCAGTAGATCCCCTATCAGTCATTCATTGAATGATAAATAACGACAAGTGAAGGAGATACGCGATTTAAATAACGAAAAATCCAATATTTAAAAATTGTATCCAGAATGACTGGAAAAGTGGAAACTAGCCCAGATATAATTTCATCATTATGAACAAATCCAAAATGTTTGTAGACGGAGCCAACCATTAGTTCCCAACCGTGGGGTGAGTGGAATCCGATACATAAATCCGTTAATAAAAGAATAGAAAAAGCTTTGACTGTGTCGCTTAAGTTATATAGGAATTTCTGGGCCCAAGAGTTAAGAATAACAAGTTCGTCATTACCCAAAATAGAATAACCGCTTAGAATAAAAAAACAGATTATATTTGTTGATAAGTGCAAAATCATATGGATCCGATCCTCATTGTGTATCTTGATTAATTGAATCATTTCTTTTTGGATTCCTATATGAAGTTTTTGTAGATGTGTCTCCGAGTATTCTTCGATCATTTCGTCTAAGACGAGGAGTTCCTCTAATTTTATGAATTTTTCTAAAATTACCCTTTCTTGAATATCATTAAAAAGAATTTCGGATTGCCCAGCATTCCACCACTTAGTAACCCAAGATTCCAGGCTTTTATTAAATGAGAGAGAAAGACACCAGGGCAAAAATACTATAAATAGAAAATTTAACGGGGGAGTGAATGCTCTCTTTTTTGTCATTTTTTCATCGGTGAATTGTTAGTCAACCCGCCTCATTTGTTGCCTCTATGCAATCAAATATTTCTTTCACGCATGAGTTCTATATCTATAATCTATACAAGATATGAAACCTATAAATTGATTTTCTTTGTTGTTATTGAATCTAGAAAGAATAGAGAAAGCCACTTCGAATGAAGAAATACTAAACAAATATTGTTTCACGATATCTTAATCGTAAACATTGTCTCCTTTGGATGAATGATCGAAAGAACCCCTTTAACTTTAAGTAATGAGTATTAGTTAAAGTAATGAATAGTAGTTAACTTTTGAGACGAAAGAATTCCCGTTCTATCAAAATATCCAATATTTCAAAACAAATTCACGGATTGCTCACAGTCAGGAATAGAATAATTGAGGAAAAGAGATTACGATAATCAACGTGACAAAACAGAACCGAAATTGGCTAGTTATAATTATGAAATTGAATTATTCTTTTTGGATTGGTTATTAAGGAACACAAAATAAAGGATAAAACGAAACATCGATTGAAAAAAAAATTTACAAGATAGGATTTCGCTGGATCTAAAGTCTCAATTCCAACAATTATTAAACTTAACAAAAAAATATCAATTTATTTATACCGAAATGGTTTGATATAGGAATTATTGAGATTTGTTACTTGTTTGAATTAAATGCATACGTATAAAAAAAAAAACACAAAAAGAGTTTCGTTTTATGGTTGTTCCGCCCGCTTTGCTTTGGCTCGAATGAGCCTTTTGATGTGTGATGTGATGAGATTTCACACCTAAATTTTATTGAGGTATCGAAAAAAGAATCTTCTTTTCCTTTTTCCCTCCCGATGAGCCTGATGATAAAGGCATCTCTTTTCCACGCATTTCTCAAAATACTTCAAGCGGTACGCGCAAGAAATAGGCCAATTCGGCAGCCTTTTGTTCAATGTCTCGTGGAACCAAATTATCATCAGTAAGAGTTAAGGTAATGGCCCCCTGCCCGCGGATGTCCATATAAAGAACACGACGAGCATAAATACCCTCTTTAACTTCTATTCGAATGGACTGAATATCTTTTAAAAGGAAGCGTAGGAATATGCGACGATTTTTTCCAGGAAATCCCCAACGAAAAATACACACTATGCCCTCTTTTCTATCGAATCGATCATAACCACTGCCTACATTCCAGGAAATTGTACACCACAAATAGGAGCTAATAAAGAGACCCGAGATTCCGTAGAAAGACATCACGATCCCTTGCGGAAAAAAAGATATCCAACTTCTCCCAAGATAACTCGAAGTTCCAACCAATAGGAATCCTAATGAACTTAAAAAAAGGATAAAGGCCCAGCAGAAATTACTTATTTTGCGAGACCCCATTATAAGTTCTATCCATATATGTTCTGATCGCCAACTCATACTTGATCCGATTACATTTTATTGTAATTTAGAGCATACCTCAAATTAATTTGACTTTACTTTTTTTTGTTTCCCAAGTAACTCTCATCAACTAGCACTAGAACCTTTAGGAGTAAGCGGAGTAAGTCATCAAATTGAAATTAGTTAGAGCTAAAATCATAAGATACCCCTTCTTATATGAGATATGAGTTATAGATCCGCGGGCTTTCTCTTTTAGCCATTCGGCGTCCTGGTCGATTTGAAAACCGCTATAATTTATTTACTCATATATCATGTTTTATCATGTTTATGCAGGTGTTAGAGTTCTTTCCTTTATCTTTATATTCGGCAAAAATCATATGTTATACCGAATTCAATTAAATTTAAATATTAAATAAAGATCTGTGTTCTGATACAAATCATAGTTTTGAAAAAAAAAAATGGAATAAATTAGGCGCCACCGCATCTAAATAACCTTATTTTTTTGAACATGAAGAGATAAAGAAGCCATTGCAATTGCCGGAAATACTAGGCCTACTAAAGGCACAAAAATAGAAGGAAAGCTGAAAGTTGTCATAAAATGGGTGCCTCAATTTATTATTTGTACCTGTATATTATTTATTTATAAATAAAAAGATTTTATACTAATTATAATTAAGAATTTGAATTCTTATGAATTTTTTTATTAATTCAATTTGAAATTCTTAGTATATAGCTAACTATCTAGAATGGATAGTTAAATATCGAAGTTAATATATAGAATAAACGCAAGAAATGTAGAACTAACTAAATGAACTTAGTCATCTTTCGACACGAAAGATATGCAGGCGAATGCCCTTTTTTCTTGATTTTTTTGTCTTTTATTCTTTTTAGTTTCTTCTAATTTAATCCTAATAAAGAATAATCCTAATAAAGAAATAAAGAAAGAATTTCTTAAACATTAGTGAAAGATTCATTAGAATCCGAACCAACTGGGATTGTTAGCTAAAACAGTATTTTCGATAAATGTAAATAGAGAATAAAGAAAAAACTCTCTATTTTTTGATTTTTTTTATTTTAATTATATCCGTACGATAAGAAGAAATTCGTTTTTGTTTTCCTAATTTGAAGAATTCACCCCTTTTTTGTTTTGATAAAGACTTCTTAATTAGTAATCGACAATATAGGTAAAAAAAAAAGAATTATCCGAACCTTTTGATACTTTCTAAGTTTGATCTTACGAAACCAACAAAAATTCCCTTCTTAGTTACTTTTATTTCGATAAACTAACTACTCATTTGCTAAAAAACAAATAACAAACAATTTAACTTAGTTCGCTATTGAATTTTGATTCAAAGGAAGAAAACCATGGAACGCAAATAACTCACTCAGAACACTTTTTAAAATATTACGTGGGACAATTAGGTCGAATAAACCCTTCTGGAATAGGTATTCAGCCGCTTGCGAACCTTCGGGTACTGTTTTATTCAACGTTTGTTCAATTACTCTTTTACCCGCAAATGCAATGTAGGCATTGGGTTCGGCAATAATGATATCACCCAACATACCAAAACTCGCCGTCACCCCACCAGTAGTAGGAGATGTAAGGATTGATACATAAAATAACTTTTTA